CAACCACTACAGTTAGATTTATTAGATTTGTTGCTAAAATATCGGTATTAAGCCCGAAACTCCCAGCGGATGGCCAGTGAGCTAAAAAAACGAAAGAATGGGTTACATTTTTCATATGCTCTCCTCTTATAGATAGGACGAACAAAGAACAAAGTTTTTCGATCACTTACTTCGCTCGCCCTTTTTTGATCGGTTTTTTTAATGCAATTTTTTTTTAATGCAAATAGATTCAATCTAGTAATTTATTTTAGATTAAGTCTTAGGTCTCGTTTGACCTGTGAAAGACCTCCTTTGTTGAAATGTTCTCAAAATTCCTAAAATAAAAGGAAAAAGACTTTCCACTGTCCTAAACTAAGGACGGGAAGGAAGAAGGCGAGCATATCCTCTAAATTGATCATCCTCAAATCAGCCCTTCCTGGGGTGGGGTATTGTCTGTCCCAATAAATAGATAATTCCAGGAGTAATAAATAGGAGTAAAGTATTGATATAATTGGAATTGCAGAAGCAAATACCAATTTACTAAAAAAAGAAAAAAGTATCTAATCTAAAGCACTCATTTTCTTTTTTAGGATTAAACAAAAGGGTTCGCAAATAAAAGTGCTAGTGCCACAACTAGTCCATAAATTGTTAAAGCTTCCATAAAAGCTAGACTAAGCAATAAAGTACCTCGTATTTTACCTTCTGCTTCTGGCTGTCTCGCAATACCTTCTACAGCTTGTCCTGCAGCAGTACCTTGACCAACTCCAGGCCCAATAGAAGCAAGCCCTACGGCCAATCCAGCAGCAATAACGGAAGCAGCAGCAATTAGTGGATTCATGGTGAGTTCCTCGTGTCAAAAAAAAAAAGAAATGGTTAAGGATACAATCAACCAAGAAATTCTTACTTCTAAGCTCTATTGGGGAGAAGTAACTAAAAAGTACAAATTGAAATGATAATCTGAATTGTCCGAACTACTTCGAGATCTCATTTTTAGTTTCTAATCATTAGAGGTTTGTGTAAATCCATATGATTCTTATTATTCTATTTCTCTTTCTTTCCAACCAACAACTCTTTCATTCCATCCTTCTTTCTTTACTCTTCGATATCCTTGAGTTCCTATTATTTCCCCTATAATCTAATCCATAATAAAAGACGAAATAGAGGAAGAACCCCTATTGAAATCGACCTAATCCAAATCCAATAGGAATTAAATCAAGATATACAATTGATAACAATATGCTGCATAGAACTGGATATGGAATCCAATTCCATATAGAGGGAATTCGATATATCGGATTAGATAATGAATCTAACTTAGGAATATATAATATCCCATATACACTTGTTTCTTCTATTTTGCGTATTTTCTTATTTTCTATTGAATCGGATTCGAAAATCATTCCTTAAAGTGGAAACCCGCACAAAAGATGACTGGACTTCTAGACATTAAGGATATAGATCTAGCCTGACTCCGCCCCCCTTAATGCATATATACTTTGACAATTCCGTAATATAGTCTATTCTCTCTCCTACAACTCTAGGTTGTATATTCATACGCATTTCTAACTATTTTGTTTTCCAACCAAGCGGATTATCTGGAACCATGCATGAATTGAGCTAAGCTAAAAAAAAAGATTATTTCGAAAACTAGTCAATTCAATGATGACCCTCCATGGATTCACCTATATAGGCTGCGGCTAACGTTGCAAAAATAAGAGCTTGAATACCGCTTGTAAATAATCCAAGAAACATGACCGGTATAGGGACTACTAAGGGGACTAAAGAAACAAGAACAACAACGACTAATTCATCCGCCAATATATTCCCGAAAAGTCGAAAACTAAGCGATAATGGTTTTGTGAAATCTTCTAGGATGTTAATTGGTAAAAGGATTGGAGTTGGTTTAATATATTTCTCGAAATAACTCAATCCTTTTTTGCTAAGACCCGCATAAAAATATGCCGCTGACGTGAGTAAAGCTAAAGCAACAGTAGTATTTATATCATTCGTGGGCGCTGCTAATTCCCCATGGGGTAACTGTATAATTTTCCAAGGTAAAAGAGCACCCGACCAATTCGAAACAAAAATAAAAAGGAACATAGTTCCAATAAAGGGAACCCAGGGACCATATTCTTCTCCAATCTGAGTTTTGCTCAAGTCTCGAATAAACTCAAGCACATATTCGAAGAAATTCTGACCGTCGGTCGGGATGGTTTGTGGATTCCGAACAGCTATGATAACTGAACCTAGCAAGATAGTAATTACGACCCAAGAAGTGATGAGTACTTGGGCATGAATTTGGAAACTTCCTATTTGCCAATAGAAGTGTTGGCCTACTTCTACACCCGATATATCGTATAACCCCTTGAGTGTTTTAATGGAACATGGTATAATATTCATATTGTCCTCTGATAAAAATTGAACTTCAAAAAAGGAATTCTTTTGATTCAACCATCTCTTTCTCAACTCAGCAACTTGAAGTATTAATCTTATATTTAGGATACCAAGAAATCACATCAGATCATAATATATATCAATACCCTCTAATATATATCAATATTCCCCTTCTTTTATCTATACAAAACAAAAAAGAATAGTAAGTGATCCCATAAATCTACGCAGTTGCCCAAGAATTCACTATTCTTCTTAATCAACGATTTCTTATATAGAGAGAACGGCCCTCACAAATTGCAAATACTAATTTGTTAAGAATCAATCGAATTGAAGTCATAGTGTCATCGTTGGCTGGAATCGATATATTCGCGAGATCTGGGTCACAATTTGTATCGACTAAAGAAATAGTAGGAATCCCCAAAATGGCACATTCCCGAAGAGCTATATACTCTTTTTGCTGATCGAGGACGATCACAATGTCCGGCAACCTCGTCATATATTTGATCCCGCCGAGATATCTTTGCAAGGTCGATAATTTTCTCTTCAAGATTGCCACATCTCTTTTTGGGAGATGGTGGAATTTTCCCATCTTTTCTTCTGCTCTTAAGTCTCTAAATTGAGAAAGTCTAGTTTTCGTAATCGACCAATTCGTTAACATACCACTGAACCACTTTTTATTAACATAATGACAACGAGCCCTTATTGCAGCTGATGCTACTAAATACGCTGCTCTTTTTTTGGTACCAACAATTAAGAAGCTTTTTCCCTGACTTGCTGCATCAAAAACTAAATCACAAGCTTCTGATAAAAAGCGAGCCGTTCTAGCGAGATTTGTAATATGAGTACCTTTACGCTTTGCCGAGATGTAAGGGGCCATTTTAGGATTCCATTTCTTAATACCATGACCAAAATGAACTCCCGCTTCTATCATCTCTTTCAAATTGATGTTCCAATATCTTCTTGTCATTTTTTCCACACTTCCTTTTGATTTTTTCTTTTTTTTTCATCCTACCATTCCATTACGGAATTTATTTCTTTTTGAAGATTAAGAAAGAGCCGAAATAGCTTGAAATAAATAATAATTGTTCCGATGTAACCTTCCACTGAGAATTGGCCATTGATACATGGTATAAACGTAACCTTAATGAATTAACTGACTTCTTTTACTTATTAAAATAAAAATCTAAAATCTGACCTGTTAGTGTTCTAAGGTCAAAAGTCTAGTTTAAAGTCAAAAAATCCGCTTTATGTATCCTTAAATCGTATAATTGGGGGTAAATGGGGGTTCTGATGTCTCATAGAAATTGTTTGTTACGTCAGAATCAGAAGAAACTAATTCTGTATGGAGAAACAAAATATCTCTCATTTCCGACGCGAATAGATTTTTTTTTTGAATTTCGAAATAAAGGTTCTTGTCTTGTGGGGAACGATGCACAAATTTTTGGAATCCGGTACCAACAGGTATAATCCCCCCCAGAACTACGTTTTCTTTCAGGCCTTTCAACCAATCAATACGACCTCGTAGGGCAGCTTTTGCTAAAACTCGAGCAGTTTCTTGAAAACTTGCTTCAGATATGAAACTTTGGGTATTCAGGGAAGCCCTTGTTATTCCCAATAAGATTGCCCGATAATAGATCGATTCATCCAAAGCTCGCCCTGCTCGTTCCGCTCGCAATAATCCGATTAATTCCCCAGGTGAAAAAACATTAGACATTCCATCTTCGGAAACCCGCACTTTTGATGTTACTTGGCGTATAATAATCTCTATATGTCTATTATGGATCTGTACCCCTTGGGATCGATAAACCTTTTGGATCTTATTAACCAAAGAGATACGACTTTGGGCTATGGTTAGCTCAGCTCCAATCAAGAATCCCCAGGGGACCCCAAGAATTCTTGGTATACGCTCATTCCAATCCTCAATTCTCCTTTCGAGATTCGGCGATAGTGAATCAATTGAACGCGCTTCAAAGATTTGTTCTACTTTTGGAAGACCTTGCGTTATGTCACTAGATCTCGATTTTTCATATATAAACGTAACTAACCTATCTCCTTTGTAAAGGATTTCTCCATAATGACCATGAACAGTTGCTCCTGTAGTGGCCAAATAAGGCTTAGCTGCTCTTATAACAAAGGAATCAATATTAACAATGAAAATTTGACCAGATTTTTTTATGTGCGATTTAAATAGACATACATTTTCGCAAATAAATTGTCCAAGGTGAATTATTGCCGATGTCTCCTCCCAAGAATCATGATGGAGAAAGTGCCAATTCAAATGGAATGGATCCAACATGATGTTACTATCGAAATTCGAAATCCTTTGATTTTCATCTATTAAAGAGTATTTAAGCCCTTGAAGTACTTGGAAGGTTTGTTTCAAATTGTCAAGGAACAAATATTTTTTTAACAGGATCTGATTATGCGTTAGTAAATAGTAAGATGAAGAAAAATTCGATATACTAGGTACAATAGCAGCTAAGGGCCCAAAAATATCTCGAATAGGAATTCTAGGATTCGATTCTTTTCCCGCATTGGGATATTTCGAATTCTTGAATAAACCAATTCTAGAACAGTTGGATGCCAACAAAATCATCAAAGATTGGTATTCTTTATTTCGATTCAACAAGGTGCCAATAGCTTCTTGATGTTGGCTAAGTGATTGAATCTTCGCCTTGGAATAAAAGGAATTGGTATTGGTGCGATCTAACCTATTATTGGGAATCGGTCCTGCACTTGTCCTATCATACCTTCTTCGTGTATACGAAATAGTGGACTTGACTAACTCAATTCTTAGGAAATCACGAATCAGATCATTTGCTCTTACCTCAACAAGGGAAGCACGAGCCTCCTCTTTTTCTTCTTGTTCCCAATTCACTACTAAGCAAGTTCGAACAAATTGACTATTCGTGTGATAAATTCTTTGAGTTAACTTGCTATTTTCATGAGAAATAAAATTGACAAGTCGAAGTTGGAGATTATCCTCTTCTTGCAAGAGATCCTGCGGGAAAAGTGTTGCTAAATTTCTCCCTTCGTCCATTTCATATGCGACTGCAGGTCGAACCGAAACAAAATACTTTTCCTTGCTCTTGAGAATTTTTTTCCGTTGAACATAGACCCAATTTTTCCTTTTTTTTGATTCCTTAGATTCTTTCTTTTCTCTTTCTGGTGGTATCAAACTACCACCTAATATCTTATCTGCTTCTTCAGGAAAATGAATATCTCCGGAAAAGATTTTGAGTTCCGTATGGCTTTTTTTTCTATTCACTCGGACCAATCCACCTAGTCGACTTCTTGTATTTTTTGTGAGTTGTGTATCCACTCCAATGATACTATTATCAAGTACCTTTAGGGATGAGGATCTGGGCAAGATATGCAGTTCTTGAAGAATGAAAAAAAACCGATCTAGTTCTTTTTGGTATTTTAGACTAAATTCTTTTGTTCCTCGATGCTCAATCAAACCCTCTTTTTTTAAGATGGAATCTTCCTCTGGGCTCCCGTATTCGTCCTCTGAGTCTTCTTCTGAGTCTTCCTCTAAAGTCCCATATTCGTCCTCTGAGCCTTCCTCCGGGCTCCCATATTCGTCTTCTGAGTCTTCATCTAGAGTTCCATATTCGTCCTCTCGGGTCCTATATTCGTTCTCTGGGCTCCCATATTCGTCCTCTGAGTCTTCCTCTCGAGTCCTATATTCGTCTTCTAGGGTTTCATATTCGTCCTCTAGGATCCCATATTCATCTTCTAGGGTTTCATATTCGTCCTCTAGAGTCCTATATTCGTCTTCTAGGGTTTCATATTCGTCCTCTCGGGTCCTATATCCGTTCTCTGGGCTCCCATATTCGTCCTCTGAGTCTTCCTCTCGAGTCCTATATTCGTCCTCTAGGGTCCTATATTCGTCCTCTAGGGTCCTATATCTAAATTTCACAATTCCTGACCCCTTTTTATCTTTTCTGTATCGTGGATCGTCAAAATAAGCAAAAATAGTATTTCTACGTAAAACACCCATAAAGGGTATTTCAATAGAAATCCCCAAACAGGATATTAGTTCTTTCTCTTGTTCTTGATGATATTGTAATGGAATGACGAACCTATTTCTTCGCTTTTTCGCCAATAAATCCGAATTATCTTGAAGAATAGAAGGATAGACAAAATTCCAATGGCCGTTGGACATGATTCTATCCGGCGTTGAATAATCAAGAATTTCCCTATCTTTTTTACCAAAAGTATCCAACAGTCTATGTCTTACTTGATCATTAGCCATTGAGAGGTCAAAGATATATCTTCCGTCAACAGAAAAAGAATAAGTATTCATTTGATCTTGATCCTTGTGGAGCGAAAAAGACGCTATACTGGATCTGCACATACTTACTGACAATATCCATAAATGGCTTGTTTTTGGTAATCGACGAAGATTACCATATTGATATTCGGGCGCATGGTAAACATCAGTACTCCAGTGCATTTCCCCGTCTGATTCGGAATAAATATGCTTTTGTACCCTTTCTTTAAAATGCAAAGTGGACGTTCCGGCACGAATCTCCGCAATTACTTGTTCGGATTCTACATATTGATCATTTTGCACTAGAATCAAGCTTTTTGAGGGAATATTTACACTATATAGAATATCCTGACTCTGAATAGTTACATGCAAGTCTATATAACATAGAAAAGCAGGCTGCCCATGACGGGTACGTGTGGGGTGAACCAAATCCTCATTGAATTGGATTTTTCCATTCGAAGGGGATCGTACAAGGTCGGCAGTACCCCCTGTGAATACTCCACCAGTATGAAAAGTTCTTAATGTTAGTTGAGTCCCTGGCTCCCCAATTGATTGACCCGCAATAATACCTACGGCTTCCCCTAATTCGACCAGATCGCCATGAGTGGGACTCCGACCATAACATAATTGACAGATCCAAGATGTGCTCCGGCAAGTAAAGGGGGTTCTAATATATATTGGTTGTGCTCGAAATGGTTGTGCTCGAAAGGCAGTTATGAATCGATTGACTAATCCAATTCCAATATCTTGATTTCGAGCGGCAATGCATCGTGAACCGATATATATATCGTCTGCTAATACACGACCAATTAGTGTTTGGACAAAAAGTTTTTCCGTCATCCCATTTTGAGGACTCACAGAAATACCTCGGATAGTACCACAATCTCTTCTACGCACAATAATATGTTGAACTACTTCAACAAGTCTACGTGTAAGATATCCAGCATCCGCTGTTCGTACAGCAGTATCTACAACCCCTTTACGGGCTCCGTAGCAGGAAATTATATATTCTGTCAAAGAAAGTCCCTCGCGTAAATTGCTTTGAATAGGTAAATCAATCATTTGTCCTTGAGGATCCGCCATTAATCCTCTCATACCTACTAATTGGTGTACTTGAGATGCATTTCCTCTAGCTCCTGAAAAAGACATTAGATAGACTGGATTAGAAGGATCCGTTATCCGAAAATTCGAATTCATTTCTTGTTTCAAATATTCACTTGTAGCATACCATATCTCAACGGATTGGCGTAATTTTTCTACCGCGTGTACAGCCCCATAATAATAGTGTTTCTCCAAAAGAAAACTCTGTTGTTCCGCGTCTTGGACTAACCATCCCTTAGAGGGTATTGTTAAAAGATCCTCGATTCCTAATGAAATCGATGTAGTAGTGGCTTGATGAAAGCCCAGAGTCTTTATTTGATCCAGTATATGGGATGTATATCCCATTCCGAAATGATCTATTAATCTGCTAATAAGTCGTTTCATAGCAGTTCCGTCTATCTCTTTATTATGAAAGACCAGATTGGCCCGTTCCGCCATACATAAGTACCCCCTTTTTCGGCTGAGTAGGATTCGACAATTGCTGAGTAGGATTCGACAATGGGCCTGAGTCAGTGATTCGAAAATTTAATTAACTTCCTTTCCTTAATCTCAATCTGGATTCGCGCGGCAAAAATGATGATACTAGCGAAATCGGAATGCCCCCCGAAAGGGGCATCGCCGAATCTAACTTCCTTGTTTAGATAGTGTATGAATAGGCCTGACTAAATCCTTGTATGGCTTCCTCTATTTCTCTATAAAAAGAAATATGACCAAGAGTGCTTCGAATGTATATAGAACGGATTTCTTTTTTTCTATTTCCCACTATTAGATAGTGGGCATAAATCTCATGATAAGTCCCCAAAGATTCATATTGAACTTCAATCGGAACTTCTCTTGACCCAATGACGCGTTGATCTAGTTTCCATCGGAGCCACAAGGGACTGTCTAAACTGATTCGTTTCTGTCTATAAGCTCCCAGTGCATCATAGGAACTGGAAAAATGGGGTTCTTTATCTTTCGTATACTTATAATTATTATTATTGTAACTTACTTTTTGATTTGGATAGTTTCCGCAACTATTATATCTATTTGCACAAATACCCCGACGGTTTCCAATCGTTAATACATAAAGTCCTATAAGCATGTCTTGGGTCGGTACGCAAATAGGATCTCCAATAGCAGGAGATAGGAGATTCATATGAGAAAACATAAGTAAACGGGCTTCCGCCTGAGCTTCCAAGGATAAAGGTAGATGAACAGCCATTTGATCCCCATCAAAGTCCGCATTGAAACCCTTACACACTAATGGGTGTAAACAAATAGTACGCCCCTCTACTAAAGTGGGTTGGAAGGCCTGTATGCCTAATCTATGCAGGGTAGGTGCTCTATTCAACAGTACAGGATGTCCCCGCATAACTTCTTGAAGTATTTCCCATACAATGGGTTCCTTTTCCCAAATTTTCCTTTTAGCAATCCTGACATTAGAAGTAGCGCGTTTCGTGATTAAATCGCGAATTACAAATAGCTGAAAAAGCTTTATTGCTATCTCTAGAGGTAATCCACATTGATGTAATGAAAGTGAAGGACCCACAACAATGACAGAACGCCCCGAGTAATCGACCCGTTTCCCAAGCAGAGTCTCGCGAAACCTTCCCTCTTTACCTTCAATTACATCTGAAAGTGATTTGTATACTTTATTGTGACCATCCCTCGTTGGTTGCCCGCGGGACCCACTATCAAGAAGTGTATCCACGGCTTCTTGTACCAACTTTTCCTGGCACATTACTAAATCTGCTGGCGCTAATTCACTTCTTTTTAATAGATAGGCAAGGTTGTTGTTCCGACGGATAACTCTCTTATAAAGTTCATTAATATCCGAAGTCACTACTTTATCCCCAGACCTATAAACAATGGGTCTCAATTCGGGAGGAAGAACCGGTAATAAGCACAAAACCATCCATTCTGGTTCTACATTTGTTTGAATAAAATGTTTCGCCAATTGCATGCGTCTAATCAAAAAAACTTTTCTTATTCGTCTTTTTCTATCTTCCCATTCATCTCCACTATACCCCTCGTCTTCTAATTCCTTCCATTCGACCAAGGAATTCTCTATAATAATTCGCAAATCCAAATCTGCTAATTGTTCTCTAATAGCACCTGCTCCTGTCGCAATTTCCCGATTTCGAAATGTTGCAAAGCCTGGGGTAGAAAAAAAGGGAGAAATGCTGTGGTTACAGGATGAAATTTCATCTTCGAATAAACCTCGTAATCGTAAGAAAGTGGGTTTTTTAGCGCTGGGCCTAGCAAAAGAGAAATCGCCGTATACTAGGCCCTCCAATTTCTTAAGGGGTTTATCTAAAAGGTTCGCGATATAACTAGGAAGACCTTTCAAATACCACACATGAGTCACGGGACATGCGAGTTTGATGTATCCCATTTGATATCTTCGTATCCGAGAATCAACAAATTCTACCCCGCATTTTTGGCAAAATCTTTCGTCTTCGTTTTCAGCTACGCTCGCTCGAGAATTTCCACAAGCACAAATTCTGCTTTTTATGGGTCCAAAGATTCTTTCGCAAAACAATCCATCTTTTTCTGGTTTATCGGTTTTATAATGAAAAGTAGAGGGCCTTGTGACTTCGCCAACGACTTCCCCATTAGGTAGGTTTTTGTTAGCCCAAGCCTTTATTTGTTGAGGGGAAACGAGTCCAATTTGGAGTTGTTGATGTTTATATTGGTCAATCATAAAATAGAAATAAGAAAAGAATTTATATTTATTCCGATCAAACTTCCTCCCTATTAACCTGGAAGTTCTTCTCAGATACAAGGAAATGATTCAGTTCTAGAGCCAAAGATCGTAGTTCTCGAACGAGCACTCGAAAAGATTCTGGAGGATCCTCGTGATTAGGTACTCTTTTTCCCCAGATCGTAGCATTAAGTATTCCTTGGCGAGCTATAAGATGATCAGATTTATAAGTAAGTATCTCTTGTAAAATATGAGCAACACCAAATCCTTCTAAAGCCCAAACTTCCATTTCTCCTACTCGTTGTCCCCCTTGCTTGGCTCTTCCTCTAACGGGTTGTTGTGTAACAAGTGAGTAGGGCCCAGTAGAACGTCCATGGATTTTCTCATCAACTTGATGAATTAATTTTAAGATATAGGACTTCCCTATTAGAACAGGTTGTTCGAAGGGGTCTCCTGTTCTTCCATCAAATATTCTACTTTTTCCCGGGTACTCGGGTTCAAATACCCATGGATTTTTTGTTTGTTTACTGGCTTCATATAATTCTGAAAACACAAGTTTTCTTGAAGCCTCTTGCTCATATCTCTCATCAAAGGGTGCTATTCTATAATGTTTCTTTAGCAGATCCCCTGCTAATCCGAGCGAGCTTTCAAATATTTGTCCCACATTCATTCGTGAGGGTACTCCTAAGGGATTGAAGACCATATCAACAGGTGTTCCATCTTGCAAATAGGGCATATCTTGCCTAGGCAAAATTTTGGAAATGATCCCCTTATTCCCGTGTCTTCCGGCTACTTTATCCCCAACTTTGATTTCACGTTTCTGTAAAATATATACACGAACCATTATGTCTAGGGGGTCCCTCTGGATCCATTTCACATCGATAACGCGCCCTCTTCCACCTATAGGTAGTTTGAGAGAAGTTTCTTTTGAAGTGGATACCTCAAGACCAAATATGGCCCGTAATAATCCAGCTTCCGCGATATACGACGATTCGCTCGCTATCTGAGGCGTTAATTTACCTACTAAAATATCGCCAGTTTCTACCCAGGATCCCAACCTAACAACTCCATTTCTGTCCAAATTGCGGAGTAAATGTTCTTCTAGATGTGGTATTTCTTTAGTGATTTTTTCAGCGGAGCCTTGGCTTGTCGTATCCGTCTGAATTTCATATTTTCGGATGTGAAAAGAAGTATAAATATCCTCATATACCAAACGTTCGCTAATTAGTACTGCGTCTTCAAAATTGTAACCTTCCCATGGCATATAAGCTACTAATACGTTTTTTCCTAAAGCAAGTTCCCCACCAACTGTAGCAGCTCCCTCTGCTAAAATTTGTCCTTTTTTAATGGATTTACCCCATGGAACCCGAGGTTTTTGGTGCATACAAGTATTTTTGTTAGAGCGCCGATGGGTAACTAAAGGAATACTTATAGTCTTCCCACTACTTGATAAAAGGATCTTGTGACTATCAGTAGAAATGATCTTTCCCTCGCGTTCGGCTATAACGGAAACCCTCGAATCTAGAGCTGTTTGACGTTCCAATCCAGTTCCAACAATGCACTTCTCGGACCGAGAAAGCGGAACTGCTTGGCGCTGCATATTAGAACTCATTAAAGCCCGATTCGCATCATTATGCTCAATAAAAGGAATGAGAGAACCTCCAATAGAAAAATATTGGAAAGGAAAAATACTTCTAACATGAATCTGTTCCCATGCAATAGTCAGGAATTCTTGACGGTATCTAGCTGGAACAACCTGTTCTTCCTGAATACCCTGATTCAAAGACAAAGAATTTCCTGCTGCTATCATATAATATTCATCTCTATTTGGTGATAAATAAACCACCTGTTTCTCTTTTTTTTCTTTTGCTTTCTCAGATATTTCATAAAATGGACTCTCTATGGATCCCCACCAGTGATCAATTCTCGCATGAATAGCTAAGGATCCAGTAAGTCCAACATTGATTCCTTCGGACGTGTCAATTGGACAAATACGCCCATAGTGACTCGGATGAATATCTCGGCTCCGAAAACTTGCAGTCCTCCCCGTCAATCCTCCAGGACCCAAACAACTCACTTTTCGCCCATGAACAGTTTGTGTCAATGGATTAGTTTGATCAAAAACTTGAGATAAGGGGTATGTGCCAAAAAAGGTCTCATAAGTAGTTATTAATAAAATCGAAGTTGAAGTTGGAGTTACCAAAGTTTGTGGAGTCGGTTTCGATTGACGTATGAATACTCTACGGATAGTTTTTTGAACCGCATGTTGTAAACGATCAAGAGCCAGTCCGAATTGATCTTGTAACAGATCCGCAACCGAACGAATACGTTTATTTTTCAAGTGATTCATATCGTCATCGTCAAGTATACCCGTTCCAAATTTCATTCCAATCAAATGATCCGTAGCGGCCAATACATCTCGTGGTAACAAGAATGTATTGTTCTGAGGTATATCAAGATTCAGTCTCCGATTCATATTTCGTCGACCAATCCTTCCTAATTCACATTTTTGTTGAAAAAATTTCTTTTGTAATTCCTCACATAAGGACTCCGAAAATACCAGGTCCCCACCTACACAAGCAAATTGTTGATAAAACTCCAAAATAGCTTTTTCTTTTGACTCAATCCTCTTCTTCTCCTTAGCATTCGGGAAAGACAAGAGAATTTCAGGGTAGGAAACATTATCTAGAATTTCTCTTAGATTCGAACCCATAGCTGATGATAGAACTAGAATAGATATCTTTTGTTTTCTACTTACGCGAGCCCATATCCTTTCTTTTTTATCAATTGCTAATTCCGATCTTCCTCCCCAATCTGATATTATAGTCCCGGTGTAGATAGAAATTCCCTTATGGTCTAATTCCGAGCGGTAGTAAATACCAGGACTTAGCAATATTTGATTGATCACAATTCGGTATATTCCATTTATTATAAAGGTTCCTAAGGAATTCATTATAGGAATGTTTCCAATAGAAATGGTTTGTTTTTGCACATCGAAACCAAAAATTAATCTCGCAGATACATATAATTCGGAAGAATAGGTGAGTGATTCATACACAGCATCCCTTTCTTTTATTGAGGGTTCTAGCAATTGATATCCTTTCGCAAATAATTGAAATGCAATTTCGTGATCTGGATCTTTAATTGTTGGAAACTTCTCAAGTTCTTCTGCCAAGCCTTGATTAATGAACCTAAAAAATCCCTCGAATTGGATCTGACTAAATCCGGGTATTGTGGACATTCCCTCATTTCCATTCCGGAGCATCTTAATCTTAAGTTTCCTTTTTATCGAAGAAAAATTCCATTATCAGCTCACTCTTCATCAATCCCTATGGATCGATCTAGCAATCATGGAATCTATATTCTGTTTACTGAATCACATGAAATTCTAGGGAACTCCACATACGTATTTCATATATGTATTTCATACATATGAATAGAGACAATTTCGAGGAAAGTTCGAATTTGCCAGGGGTACAAATCGAATGAAAATGAATTGATAAAACATTCCTAGAAAAAAATTCTGCCACTTAATGATATTCTAATCAGATTGGATGGCAAAGATTTCTCATTTTATCTCCTTTCTATGAATGGGATAAAGCCATAATATAATAATTTATAAGCACTAGAAAGTTTGACTTTAGTTCGATTTAGAATAGCACGCTTAGTTTAATTTCAAAAAAGAATTTGAGGGTTCTTTTTTGTTTCGTAGTAGTAGAATTGCTAGAAAATATAGGATTTCATTGTAGAATCCTAAAATAAAGTAAGTCCTTTTTTTTAAGTACATGCCAATCTAGTTATCCACCTCTCCACATATCCCTGCTTTTATCGTAATTTCACTTGGGTGGGCCAAGATGGTCAGGTCATACTCTATATCAGAGCAAATTTCCTTTTTTTATTCAAGATATTTAATGCAATGAAAAATTAAAGCACGATTCCCCATAGAGATATGTACATAAGGGGGATCCATGGATAATAATGCTGTTATGGATAATAATGCTGTTCGGACCTGGAGTTTACCTATACACGGATTAGGCATAAACCCATTCTATTTTATTATGCCATTAAAAGGAAGGGGGGGAGAGAATACTGATTTAAGAGTCGTTCACTACTGCAATTCAAAAAAAAGTAGAATTCTAGTTAATGGTTCCAATTTGTTCTGAATTTTGCAGCCTGTGACTGGAAATCCACTTTTTCTCCTTTTTCATCTCAATAGAAAGAAAAGGGAAGTTTTCTAGTGTTAGCAATGTGTGTTTTAAGATAGAATCCATGGAGGAGAATAATCGAAACTGGATCCAAAAAAAGCAGGAATAGATTTTTGGAAAAATATTGGAAAAAAGTAAGTAGAATTAGATTCAAGATAAAAGAAAGGGGGTTTTAGTAAGAAAACGTGGATGAATACTTGCTCTTTTCTCGATTTTAGATCAGATTTTTTGGCGGCATGGCCAAGCGGTAAGGCAGGGGACTGCAAATCCTTTATCCCCAGTTCAAATCTGGGTGCCGCCTGATCAATAAAATACTTAGGCTTATAGTACTGATCGAACTCGACAAATTCGTACCCCGCATAAGCTGGGGCAAGAGAATAACTAGGCCTGGCGATACTGGATTTTGAGAATCCATAGTTCTATTAGGGTTTGTTTTGTCGGTAGTGGCCCAAACAGCTACCAATAGGGATGAGGTAGCGTTTACTTATTCTTTTATTAATTTGAATTGATTCTTAATTGATTCGAGAATTTAAAACTACGAGGCTAAAATGTCAGAAATCTTGATATTCAAAGGGCTCCTAAGGGGCATTCTTTTTTTTTTCAATCTAAGATTGAAGAAGGGACTCCACGAAGGAATATCAAGACTTCCTAATTATTATACATTTTATTTATCGTACATCTTATGCTACCTACATACACTAAAGTAAGGGCTACTGATTCCGTCGAGAATCAGATTGAATAGGCTGATCAAAAATCAATTTCGGAGTTGTGGATAAAGTCTCCTCATTCTTTCATAGAATGATAGAAAGCGGGGCTGTAGGGTTTAGGTTAAAAATAAACATAGGCAAGGTAGGTATCCAATAAATATTTATCTATCCTAATTTTATGGTATATTCTGACGTCCTTTGCTTATAAAAAAAAGGTAACAAAAGGAAGAAAAAATCTTTCTATTCCCGCGTCTTCCATTCAGGACATCATCCCCGTACTCTTTTTTAAGGAAAAGGGCTATGTATCGTATTTATACTTAATGCTCTCCAATTCTACCAGAAATCCTATAAGAATTTGTTAGGAGTAAACTCCTTGAACTGATTCATCCATAGCCTTAGGGCAGAATCCCTTTTTGACTCTGTACCCTTGATTCCACTATGATTATTGATCAATAGTAGAATAATTTCTTCATAGAAATAGGAGACATAATTTACATGGATATAGTAAGTCTCGCTTGGGCTGCTTTAATGGTAGTCTTTACATTTTCTCTTTCACTAGTAGTATGGGGGAGGAGTGGACTCTAGGGATACTACTAATTGATTGAGTAGTCGAATTGTTGTATCAACTCTTTTCTTTAATTGATCCTTTTGCATTAATCATTTTGCCAAACTTTATTCTTTCTTTCTTTAGTTTTGTTTCACTCCTGTAAGAAACTCTTGTAAGAAGGAGTCGTTCTATTCTACTCTATAGAAATAGAAAGAGCGATTACAGCAATTCATAATTTCTACTAGAAGTGACGAATGGTTAAAAAAGTTCTATACATAAGAAAATTAGACTTTCTTCCACGGAGCTATTCACAACATATCGCACACTTTCCATTTGTTTTATACTCTTTTCTTATTCTTAGAAAAATTTTTATGCTCTTTTGAAGCATCTCGCCGCATGTTTAAGCATGAAAGATTCGCTGATTTTGACTTTTACTTTTTTTCTTTTACTATAGTCTATTCTCATATTATTTTTCTCTCCCTCCATGGATTCTTTCGTGAAGAATTGTCTTCGATTTTTTTATTTTGACTTGATTGAAATTAAGTGGATGCAGTGAAAAAAGAAATTGAATTAGAATACTATTTCAATCTACTAATCTATTCTATGTAGATTCAAGATAATATAATAGAAAGACTCTAAAGTGTGGTAGAAAAAACTATATGTAGTTCTTTCTACCACACTTTATGATTCCAACCAGATCCTTTCATTTAAGACTTGGATTTTTATTTTATTTAATCCCTTTTTCATTTCTTCAATGATTAATTGGAATTCCAATTAATCATTTTGGCTGACTGTTTTTACATAAATAATAAGTAAAAAGGCAGTAGGAACTAGAATGAACAGTGCAGTAGCAATAAATGCGAGAATATTGACTTCCATAACCTCTTTTTTTTTCGCAATAACTCGGGATGTAATCCCATGGAGAGGAAAAAGGGGTATCCTGTAAATTCAAGGGGAGGACTTGCATTCTGATAATACTGAATCAATTCAATATTATGAATATCGGATCTATCAAATCAATTCATGGTTGAGAGTGGAATAGTATAACATAGGAAGATCCCTTATCCATACTAAGACCAAAATTGGTTTTTTGATTGGATTAGGAATTCTCTCTTTTTTTCATCCTTTTCTACTTTTTCTTTTCTATATCTATAACCCACGATCTTTCTTATCTTATCCAATTTCCCTTCCTTTTTCTTATAGTTATACATACAATTATGTATGTATGTATTATATGACCGACTTTCTATGGGTCACATAGACATACAAATAAGCAGTAGAAGTAGAAGTGAGATGGAGAAAAGAGGGCTTAAATAAAAAAAATCGAATATTTTAAATTTAGGAAAAAGGGCGTTTGCTTTGCTTGGTTTTTCTTTTATTTTATTAGGTTACTATCAATATCCACTTTTTGGGTCTAAAGATGAGAGCGGATCCATAAAAAAGGAGTCCGCAAATGGAATGAGAATGAGATAGATTCTTTCCAATTAGTCATTGAACATACACAAACAAAGTTGGAACTACAAAATGGAAGGGGCCTGGTTTAACCCAAAAAGTACTAATTATATTAAATTCACTGTCTAAGAATAAACGAATACAATTTATGTATGGATTCCGATAAAATACCGGTACTCTATTCCATAATCCATAAGAGTCGAATAGGAAGTTAAGATGAGGATGGTATCATCATAAGGATAGAGTAATATCCTAAATTATACTAATCCACGTATGATATGTATGTCTTTCTTTATCAACCGGGAGTAGTGAAAAAAGAAATTCCTATAGGCCTTCCCTCCCTCTTTAATGAAAAATGCGAAATCAAAAAAGTGAAGTAAGGATGCCCCATAGGTATTTGATCTTGTCTCCTGCCCCCTTTTTTTGATGGAAATTTTTTATGGAAAAAGGAAAGATGAATTTACCCATTCATTGAACCCTAGTTCGGGACTGACGGGGCTCGAACCCGCAGCTTCCGCCTTGACAGGGCGGTGCTCTGACCAATTGAACTACAATCCCCGCGGGGTGTATGGCATACCTATACCTATTTTTAAATAGAACCATAAGAAGATTCGATTCGTCTGTCGTACTCTAAGAAATAGACGAATCATATACTACATACCCATATATCGTATGTGGGTATAGTGAGAGTGACATAACTAGTATGTCGCGATTTTTTATCGCTTAAAATGGATGATAATCCACCTTTCAATAAGAAAAACTCTTTTGTTTGTAAAAAAGGAATGAGAGAAATATGGATTAGAAAGAAATTTCCCCCTTTCTCTTTATCCTTTATTTCTATGGATCAGACATTTTTTTTTATGGAAGAAAAAAAATGGATTTAGTTCATATTCACGAAGCCCTAGATTTTTGGGCCGAGCTGGATTTGAACCAGCGTAGACATATCGTCAACGAATTTACAGTCCGTCCCCATTAACCGCTCGGGCATCGACCCAGGAAGAATTTATTCTAGGGTTTTTGATAATCTATGATTAACCTCCTTTCATAATACTCCCTACCCCCAGGGGAAGTCGAATCCCCGCTGCCTCCTTGAAAGAGAGATGTCCTGAACCACTAGACGATAGGGGCATCACTAAACGATAGGGCCATATACAACCGCTCGTCATTATACTATAATGATAGTATGAGCAGTTTTTTAGAATTGTCAATATACTCGAAGAGTATAACTAGATCCAAAGCAAAGAGTCTTTCCTACTTTTCTGTTATGCTTTCTTAGGATTTTTTTTAGTTGATGGTTAGGTTAATTCACGGATCATCTCCTACTTTTTAGGGAAATTCATTTAAAGGGTATAGAATAAGAATAGATTAATAAAAGGGATTCTAGATTAGTTCAGTACAGGTAGTGATTTGATTGATCTAACAGGAAAAAGAGTCCAATTTGATTTCTTTTTTGCAATTTACACTCCGTGCTTCATTTAGTGTTCAGACCAAAAATGCATGCATCCCACACTAAGTCATAAAATTCAAGAAAAAAATGGAGAAATTTTCAAAAACAAAGAAAAAAAGGTGAATAAATAATAAATAAGGTGAATAAATAATAAATTTAGTAGAAAAGTACTTTATCGGATTCGAACCGATGACTTACGTCTTACCATGGCATTACTCTACCACCAAATTAAAAAGCCCTTTATCGGATTTGAACCGATGACTTATGCCTTACCATGGCATTACTCTACCACTGAGTTAAAAGGGCTTTTTATTCAATTCCAAAATTAGCCACTTTGATTTCCCATTATGGGTCTACTGCATAATGTACATAATATATGTACATATAGAGATATATGTAGAGATTATATATGTATATATCGAGATCGAGATATAGAAGTTTATTCATGGCAAGGTTCAAAATCTTGAGAAAATCAAGAAAAATAAGAAAATCTTTCATATTCTCTCTTATCACTTGCACAAAGTAGAGGTTTTTTTTTATTTTATTATATAAAAAAATACGTATAATAAAATACGTGAAGAGAGGGTTGACACAATAAAAAATTATTACTATAATTATTAGTATAGTAGTATCCAATATACTTGAAGAGGGTAAGTTCATAGGTATGTAAACACGATCTCGGACGACTCACTAAACCAAAGCACGAAAGTTAGATTGTTTAGAGGAGGTGAACAAATATGAATCAATTTTTGAATATGAATCGATTTTTGAATCGGATAATACAAAAGGCCAAAAAAAAGGCCAAAGGGGCAATAAGAGCTGCTGTCAAAAAAATGGTATACTTTTTCTTTTTTATCTTTAGGCTATTGACTTTTCACGTGCTCAGAACGTTCTGCAGAATTAGGGACTTTTTTCTTCTATTGGCTGATCTTATGATGAGAATTTTCTCCATTTATGTTTTATTTCCTTTAATTGTAATTGGGTGGGGTATAAAGGAATTCGCGCTCTTCATATACCCATATGGCTGGTTAGTAATTTTCAGTGAGATACTTCTTATCTGTTTTGGTGAGAGATTGCAACTATTTTTAACAGGCATCTCTTGGAAAAACCTTCGAGTTCAAAACTTTTCCATTTTTCTTAAAAAGTTTTGGACGGATTTGTTGAAGCGATTTTTAACAGGTACCCCTTGGAAAGGGGGTACTTGAATATTCTCCAAGGATTCTAGTTGGTGCATTTTGAACAAACTATGTTAGAGTTTTAGCAACAATTTGCTTGTAAAAAGTGGGCAGTAGAATTTATATTGCAGAGTAGAAAAATTATTCTACTGCCTGCCCAACAAAAAATAATAAACCATACCCTACATACCTAACTCCTCCCGGCTATGGGTTTTCTGTTTCCGAAGACTAGGAAAAAAGGAGGATTCTGTAACCCTAAGGGTTCGATGGTATATGGATATGAAAAATATAAGATTTCCGATCCTAGCGGGAAAAGGAAGGGAACAGATACCCAATATGATTCTTGAGAGGAACATTTGGTAATGGTCTTGGTCCTCTATGCTTTTTTTATGTGTTCTTAGTTCTATTCATCTTCTTTGATTCTTTTAAACAAGAATCTAATAAACTAGAATTGAGTGGAAAAGAGGGGAGGAAATTAGTAAATGGAGAGGATCGACTAACCAGAGACATTTAGGATCTTCTTTACATCAGGTAAATCCGTCGGGTCCTGTCCGCCTTTCTCTTTAAGTTACGACTCTTTGTTTCTTGCTTCTCTCAAGCCATAGGGAAAGTCTATGATGAATTTTTGAAATTCATCTCACTCTTTCTCTAGGGCTCGGACTTCATGATAAGTGGGGGAAGAAAACATCTTCCCCAATTTCTTTGTTCAGAATTGAACAAAAAGGAAAAGGAAGAAAGGGATTTATGGGGGCAGTGCTGCCCCCTATATCTCCTAGTGTATATTGTAGGAATAATCAAACTATTCCTTACAGCAGTCTGGCACACTTACGTCCTCGCAAAGCAAATAATGATCATTGTAGTCGTAACCATAGAATAAGAATACGACCCTAATCGAAATGCATACATTAGGTTCATACGCTATTGGGATGGTAAGAAGATATGTATTTTACAGACCAGAGAGGCTATCTAAACCCTAAAATAAAGGCCCGCGATCGAAGTACCAATCGCTCACTGTCATGAACCTTCTCCATTTGATTCAATAAGGGGGAATTAGCCTCCTTCTCGAATGGCTACCCTTGACAAAGGGTAGCGTTGGTATCATAATCTACATGTAGCGGGTATAGTTTAGTGGTAAAAGTGTGATTCGTTCTATTAATAACTGAATTTGAAATGATATACTTAAGGTGTCCTTAAGTTTTTTATATTCCGATGAAAACTTTAGTTCTTATAAAGGATTTAATCCTTTTCCTCTCAATAGCATATTGAGGAAGAATATACATTCTCGCGATTTGTATCCAAAGACTAATGGAAATTGCATCCAAAATACAAATTGGATTATGAGTACAGAGTCGCGAAGCATAATTTTGCATTGGATTAAGTATTCCCATTTTTTAAATATGAGTAAAGGATCTATGGATGAAGATACAAAAAAGTTTATTTCCAATCGTAACTAAATCTTCTTTTGTTAAAAAAGGAAATGGAAGCCAAATAGCTAAAAAACGGTAGTTTTGGTTTACTAGAACCATCAGCATATTGTTTCAGCTCGGTGGAAACCCAATTCTTTTCCTCAGGATCTCTTGAATAAAATTAGGGAACGAAGTAAGTAGATTAGATAGATTTAGTATAATTTCTATTTCCTACTCTATAGGGATCATCTAGAAAGCGGAGAGCTTTGGTTCCATTCAGATAGAAAAGCTGACATAGATGTTAAGTGGTGAGAATATCCATAAAGGAGCCGAATGAAATCCAAATTTCATGTTCGGTTTTGAATTAGAGACGTTAAAAATAATCAACCAACGTCGACTATAACCCCTAGCCTTCCAAGCTAACGATGCGGGTTCGATTCCCGCTACCCGCTCCATTCTGTATAAAAGGACTATTCTATTTGTCTAGACATGGTAGAGGCCTGTATTCAACCTTTTTCGTCCACCAGTTTCCGGCCCTCCAGAGCGGAGTAGAGCAGTTTGGTAGCTCACGAGGCTCATAACCTTGAGGTCACGGGTTCGATTCCCGTCTCCGCACTTAGCTGTCTGTATAAAAGGACTATTCTATTTGTATGGATATGGTAGAGGGCTGGGCGGTATCCAACCCTTTTTTATTCATTAGTTCCCGGCCCTAGAGGGCCAAATTGAGCAGTTTACAAAGTCACTTGCCCCTACAAGAAGAACTCTCAAGGCTCCTTCCTACCCTGCAGAAAAGAAAAATGAAATGAAAGAAAGGCACAGTCTACCTCCCTTCCCTTTAAAAGCAGTTTGCCAGTTGTTCGTCTCGGTGAATCCCTGATTTAGGGAGTCCTGTTGGCGAGTTCGATTCCCGCCGCCGGAGCCCCCTTTTTTTTGAGTGGGGTGCAAAGGAAGGGTAAGATAGTAAGGGATACGGTATTAGACTAACACCTACTTAATTTAATATAAGTAGTTAAGTAGTCAACTAGACGAAATTTTTTATCATAGTACCTTACTAAATTAAGCTGGCGAGCGGCGGGAATCGAACCCGTATCTTCTCCTTGGCAAGGAGATGTTTTACCATTGAAC